AACATAGTTCAAACTCCAACAAAGAGAGTTCACCAAAAACGAACTAATCTTCTTCTTCTTAATGATAAGATAATCAACCATTTTTTATATAACTAGAACGGCCCTCACAAATTGCAGATGCTAATTTGGTAAGAATCAATCGAATCGAAGCTATAGCATCATCGTTGGCTGGAATAGAAATATCTGCAAGATCTGGGTCACAATTTGTATCGATTAAACAAATCGTCGGAATACCCAAAATGACACATTCTCGAAGAACCGTATATTCTTCTTGCTGATCAACGATAATTACAATATCGGGCAATCCCGTCATATATTTGATCCCACCCAGATATGTTTGCAAGGTAGATAACTTTCTCTTCAACATTGCTGCATCTCCTTTGGGGAGACGATTGAGTTTCCCCATCTTTTGTTCTGCTCTTAAGTCCCTGAACTTCTGAAGTCTTGTTTCTGTAGTAGACCAATTCGTTAACATACCACCAAGCCATTTTTTATTAACATAATGACATCGAGCCCTTATTGCTGCTGATGCTACTAAATCCGCTGCTTTCTTTTTGGTGCCAACTATTAAGAATTTTTTTCCCCTACTTGCTGCATCAAAAACTAAATCGCAGGCTTCTGATAAAAAACGAGCAGTTATAGTAAGATTTGTAATATGAATACCTTTACGCTTTGCAGAGATGTAAGGAGCCATTCTAGGATTCCATTTCTTAGTACCATGACCAAAATGAACTCCTGCTTCCATCATTTCTTCCAAATTGATGTTCCAATATCGTCTTCCCATTTTCCCACACTTTCTCTTTGTTTTTTTTTTTCAAAGAGATTCAGTACCCTGTGAAATAAATAATTGTTCCGACGGAACCTTCTACTAGGATTGACCATTGATCTACGACCCAAACCATGAATTTCATTCTTTATTTTTTATTTCATTGATTACCAAATCCATAATCGGACCAGAGAGTTCAAGTAAAAAGAATGAACCTCTTGTTAGGAATTAGTAAATTACATTACGTAAATGATTGGTCTGATGTCTCATGGAAAGTGTTTGGGGCGCAAGAACAAAATAATTCTCTATGGTGTAACAAAATATCTCTCATTTCCAACTCGAATAGATTCTTCCTTTTGATTTTCAAATGAATGTTTTTGTCTTGCTTTGAACGATGTACTAATTTTTTGAATCCGGTACCAACCGGTATAATCCCCCCCAGAACAACGTTCTCTTTCAGGCCTTTCAACCAATCAATACGACCTCGTAGAGCAGCTTTTGCTAAAACTCGAGCAGTTTCTTGAAAACTCGCTTCGGATATGAAACTTTGAGTATTCAAAGATGACTTCGTTATTCCCAATAAGATTGCCCGATAACAGATCGCTTCGTCCAAAACACGCCCTGCTCGCTCTGCTCGCAACAATCCAATCAATTCCCCAGGTAAAAAAACATTAGACATTCCATCTTCTGAAACCAACACTTTTGATGTTACTTGACGTACAATAATCTCTATATGTCTATTATGGATCTGTACCCCCTGAGATCGATAAACCTTTTGGATCTTATTAACCAAAGAGATACGACTTTGGGCTATGGTTAGTTCTGCTCCAATCAAAAATCCCCAGGGGATCCCAAGAATCCTTCGGATACGTTCGTCCCAACCTTCAACTCTTCTTTCGAGGTTCATCGATATTGAATCAATTGAACGAACTTCTAAGATTTGTTCCACTTTTGGAAGACCTTGCGTTATGTCACCGGATCTCGATTTTTCATATATAAATGTAATTAATGTATCTCCTTCATAAAAGGTTTCCCCATAATGGCCATGAACAGTTGCTCCTGGAGTGACCAAATAGGGCTTAGCTGATCTTATAACTAAAGAGTCAACATGAACAATGAAAATTTGACCAGATTTTTTAATGCGTGATCCGTATTTCAATAGACATACATTTTCACAAAGGAATTGTCCAAGGCTAATTATTGTCCATGCTTCTTCACAATAATCGTGATGGAGAAAACACCAATTCAAATGGGATGAATTCCAAATGATGTTACTGCATGGATCGGGATTATAAATCCTCCTATTTTCATCTAGGAAACAGTATTGAAATGGAAGTACTTGAAGCATTTGGAAAGTCTGTTGAAAATTTTCAAGTAACAAATATTTCTTTAAAAAGACTTGATTATAAGTTCTTAAAGAGTAAGATGAACAAAGATTTACTATTTTAGGTACAATAGTACCTAAAGGGCCCAACAAATCCCTAATTGGAGTCATGGGATCCGATTCTTTTGTCGCATTATTATATCTCGAAGTATTGAAGGGGCCAATTCGAGAACAATTGGATGATGACAAAATTCTGAAAGATTGGCATTCCTTATTTCGATTCAACAACGTACCGAGAGTTCCCTGATGTTGGGGAAATGATTGAATCTTCACCTTGGAATCAAAAGGATTGATATGGGTACGATCTAAATTGGAAATCAATCCTGAACCTGCCGTATCATACCTTTTTA